GGGAAAATGAATCGGTGTACATTTCCATTTGAATTAGGAATTCCGTGTACAACTCAAAGTGGTTCTTAACTACTTACATATACATCTGATCACATATGTATTACCATTATACATTACAATAAAGAAGGAGGATTTTCAATGCGAGATCTAAAAACATATCTTTCCGTGGCACCGGTACTAAGTACTCTCTGGTTCGGGGCTTTAGCGGGTCTATTGATAGAGATCAATCGTTTCTTCCCGGATGCGTTGACATTCCCTTTTTTTTCCTAGTTATTAACATGGCCAGTTATTGACATGGGAAGGGGTGAAGAAGATTAGAGATAGAATCAAAAGATCTATGACTAATCCCTCCCCCTCTTTTCTTGTATCTAAAATAGAATTAGATCCGATTAAATACAATAAAGAAAGGAGGAAAGAGAAATAAAAAAAAAAGTAGATTCAACCCCGGCGAAATTCGGTTTACGCATCCAATTCAATTGATAAAAAATATCGTGAGAACGTAAATTTGTCTAAAACAAGAATATCATACAAGATATAGAAATGAAATACTATTACTATCTTCGAATAGAATTCTGTTGTAAATAGAACTAAATTCAATAGAGTTAGAAATCGTTATTTTACGTTATTTTACGTTTTTTTTTCTATTTATATTCTTTTTTTTTTTTTTATTTAATTTGATTGATTTACTTACTATATTTTGTTGTGATTGCAACGAAATCTTTCACAATTTCGAGTTAGAGCAACTTCTATTTCTTTTTTTGCTTCCTTTTTTTGACCTTTAGATCGGAAAAAAGAAGAGTTGGTTAAATCAAAAACTCAAAGGGGGGTTTATCTTATGGCCAAGGGTAAAGATGCCCGTGTAACGGTTATCTTGGAATGTACCGATTGTGTTCGGGGGGGTGTTAATAATAATAAGGAATCAACAGGTATTTCCAGATATATTACTCAAAAGAATCGACACAATACGCCTGGTCGGTTGGAATTGAAAAAATTCTGTCCCTATTGTTACAAACATACGATTCACGGGGAGATAAAGAAATAGATCGAATCTAGTGTCTGTCATTTTTTTACAAGTAACATTAAAAGGGACATACCCTCCCTATTATTATTATATGGAACAAGATTTCTATAACTATAATATGGCTTAAATCTATAATAACTTAAATAGAATAGAAAAAAGAAAAAAACCAAATCTTTTTCATTCTAATTTTTTTGGATCAGATTCAAATAGTATTTTCGGGATAAGGAATAAACAAACCATGGATAAATCCAAGCGACCCTTTCTTAAATCTAAGCGATCTTTTCGTAGGCGTTTGCCCCCGATCCAATCGGGGGATCGAATTGATTATAGAAACATGAGTTTAATTAGTCGATTTATTAGTGAACAAGGAAAAATATTATCTAGACGGGTAAATAGATTGACTTTAAAACAACAAAGATTAATTACTATTGCTATAAAACAAGCTCGTATTTTATCTTTGTTACCTTTTCTTAATAATGAGAAACAATTTGAAAGAAGCGAGTCGACCGTCAGAACTATTGGTCTTAGAACCAGAAATAAATAAAAAAAAGCTTACTCCTCAATTGAATTAATTGATATTTTGTTCGAAAAATTCGAGAATCCAATCTTGCTTAGATTGTCGTAGTGTACGAAAAAAAAGCAAGAATGTGGGAAGAATAAATCTTTTTTTATTGGATATTGGACCTCTTTACTGATTTTTTTTTTGAGCGGCTTTATCATATTCTCTTTTGTATCATATTCTCTTTATCATACCAATTTCTACTCTACCTTCCCGGAGTTCATTCTCCAGCGAACTCTATTTCAGATATTGTGGCGGATTCCTGACAATCGACTTATTTTATGATCTCATTAGAAATCATATAAAGACAATTCCTATTTAATATAGCTATTTGTGCAAGTATTTTACGATTAAGAAGCAACTGCCTCTTGTACAGATTGTGTATAAATCTACAATACGTATAGGATACCCGATTCTCGCGAATTGCTGCATTTATCCGAGTGATCCACAAACGGCGAAAATCTCTCTTTTGTCTATCTCTATCTCGATGAGACGAAACCAAAGCTCTTATTTTCTGTTGAATAATTGTTCGAGTAAGTCTTGAACGAGCCCCCCGAAAGCTTGATGCAAATAAACGAATTTTTGTTCTACGTCTCCGAGCTATATATCCCCGTCTAATTCTGGTCATTGAATAAATGAAACTTTAATGAATAACTAATTAATTTCTTTTCTTTCAGTTATTCTTTTCCTCTTTCCTAGTTTCTTAATAACAAAGCGGACTCTTCCAATGTATAAAATAAAAATTCCAATGGCTTTGGCTACTATAACCTTCCCGACCACGATTTATCTTTTTTTTTTTATCGGCATTTTACCTCGAAATAAGAGATTGTATTGATATTCGGTATTAAAAAGCATAAAAGAAAAGATAAAAAACTCCTAAATAGAAATGAATAAAGAAATAGTGGGTTCCATCGTTTCTATGGTTACGTCTTAAACGGTGAGGTCCTCTCTATACACCGGAGCCCCTTACTTGATTTAATCAATGCCATTGGGAACGTGTACAGTTCACATTCTCTGGCTCTACCCATGAATTATCTAGTCATAGGTCTTTCACAACGAGATCTACCTATACAGTAACGATATTGAATTAGGAAGATTAGCTGAGTAGCTGACCCTTTTAGTCCGTTTTTTCAAAAGTCGAGGCATAAGATTTCTGCTTTGAAAATAAGATTTCCCCCGCGTAATGGATAACCATTTGTTACCAATGGGGGATTTTTTCATCTTCAATTCAAAATTGAAATGGTTGGATTTGCACCAATGGAAACCATAAATTCCAACACGCTAGAAGGATATTATATATCTTTTTTTGATTTCTTTTTATTTAATAGTGAACGGCCCTTTCTTCCTTCCATTTTATCCCATTCACTGGTACTGACATTGATACTTGAAAATGGGTTTCCTTTATTTTGTCCGAGCGAGGATCTGAACGAGTCGCACATACACCCTAGTACATGTTCCTCGGCGCTGAGGACATCCCCGCAGAGCGGGGGATTTCGTGACATTTCTGATTGGCTGTCTTGTGTTTCTAATAAGTTGTTTAATAGTTGGCATCTTGAATCGTATACATAATGAGTGGGTGGGTTTAGATCGATCCTAACCCCACCCCGGCCTGCTTATGAATTACTTCTCTATTTAATATCTATATATATATTTAATAGATGAATGAATATTACGAAACCTGGTAATAATAAGTAAGTAATTAAGTAATAAATCTCAATCAAGTCGCGGATTTGGATAAGATTATTGCTATTTTTATTCAACCGCTACAAGATCAACAATTCCATAAGCTTGGGCTTCTGTTGCTGACATAAAAACATCCCTTTCCATATCTTCGGATACAACCCATAGGGGTTTGCCTGTTCTTTGTACATAAACCCTTGTGAGGGTTTCGCGAAGTTTCAGTAGTTCTTCTGCTTCCAGGATAAATTCTCCCGTTTGTGCCTCATAAAAAGAACTCGCAGGTTGATGTATCATTACCCTGATGATATAACAAATGGTTCTTCTATCTCGGATGATGAGGAGAGGGGATAATTAATAAAAACAAGATAGAATAGAATTGAGCAACCGTACAGGCATCTTCTGCACATTGCATACGGCTCCATAATCGAATTCACTTTGACCTTCCAGCGAAGAAAAAGAAAATAATATAGATTAGATATAGGGTTTATTTTATCAGATCCGGGTCGGCAAATGATCCAATTACCATCCTTGCTTTCAGAACAGTTAAAAAATACTATGATGGCCCCGTTGCTTTTTATATATTATCTCGTTTGTGATTCAGCAATCCCAAAGTTTCTTTTTTTTTTCGTACTCTTTCATAACAATAACATAAATATTGTTAAAAGTCTTCGGGGTGAAAACAAAAAAGTTTGTGACGCTGAAAAGGTCCCGGAGAAAATCGGGAATACCTATTTGATACTAATTTCATACTACCCTTTCGATATATAATCTCTGTTTTGAAAAAAAAAATCTTTCATATCGAATTCGAGAAGTGCCATGCTATTATTACTTAATATTCATATTTCATATGGCGAAGGCATAGTCTTTTTTTCTTAAAAAACTCATTGGCGCCAAGCGTGAGGGAATGCTAGACGTTTGGTAATTTCTCCTCCGACCAGGATAAAGGATCCCATTGAGGCGGCTAATCCCATGCATATTGTATGCACCTGGGGTTGTACAAATTGCATAGTATCATAAATAGCTACTCCAGGTATTACCCAACCGCCGGGAGAGTTTATAAACAAATACAGATCTTTGTTATCATTCTCTATGCTGAGATATACCATCAGACCAATAAGTTGATTCGAGATCTCACTATCAACCTCTTGACCTAAAAAAAGTACTCTTTCTCGATAAAGTCGGTTGTTTAGGATAAAATTAGGATCCCTTAAGATAAGAGCCGTACATGCACCTTTTGATGCATACGGTTTAACAAAAATTGCGAAAAAAAGAATCAATGTGTAGATTCCGGCTCTCTTTCTTTTGTTTTTTATAGCGGGACACCTTATTTTCTAATCTAATTTTAGAATTTATTAAGGAAGCGTCTTTTTTTTTTTCTTCTATTTTTCAAGAAAGATGCCTTTTCTTTTGTCCCCCTTCCCTATAAATAAACAAAATCCATTAAACTTATCGAACTAACTTCTCATTGATGTATTGTTTCATCGAGATAGAATCCCAATCACGATGTCATTTTCTTGTTCCTAATGGGCTTCTTCAATTCTTTTAGGTTTCCGCTCTACTCCGAGTAAAAATAGACCCCATTTTGATTTGCACATATAGGACATACTAATATAATACTACGCCTTTTTCCTACCACTTACTTATTTTTCAATTCATTTCATATCTTCTGCCAAATATTCGACGTATTTATCCTATTTTTCTTATTGGCTTGATTAAAAGTTTGAAATTATTCTCTTAGTC